CAATGCATTACAGACGTATGATCATTACCCTTCAACCGGGTTATTCTATTCCACTTCTAGATAGAGAAAAGAACTAAAGGAGAATACTTAATAATACGGCGAAACATTTATACAAAACACCTATCCCGAGCACACGCAAGGGAACCGTAGACAGGCAAGTGAAATCCAATCCACGAAATAAATTGATCCATGGACGGCACCGTTGTGGTAAAGGTCGTAATGCCAGAGGAATCATTACCGCAAGGCATAGAGGGGGAGGTCATAAGCGCCTATACCGTAAAATCGATTTTCGACGGAATCAAAAAGACATATCTGGTAGAATCGTAACCATAGAATACGACCCTAATCGAAATGCATACATTTGTCTCATACACTATGGGGATGGTGAGAAGAGATATATTTTACATCCCAGAGGGGCTATAATTGGAGATACTATTGTTTCTGGTACAAAAGTTCCTATATCAATGGGAAATGCCCTACCTTTGAGTGCGGTTTGAACTATTGATTTACGTAATTGGAAGTAACCAATTAGGTTTACGACGAAACCTAAAAATCGATCACTGATCCAATTTGACTACCTCTACGGGATAGACCTCAACAGAAAACTGTTGAGTAACGGCAGCAAGTGATTGAGTTCAGTAGTTCCTCATAGAAAATTATTGACTCTAGAGATATGGTAATATGGAGAAGACAAAATTGTTTGAAGCACGCACAGAACCGGAAGCGCCCCTTGTTTCAAAGAGAGGAGGACGGGTTATTCACATTTAATTTGATGGTCAGAGGCGAATTGAAAGCTAAGCAGTGGTAATTAAAACCCCCGGGTGAAAATAGGGATGTCTCCTACGTTACCCATAATATGTGGAAGTATCGACGTAATTTCATAGAGTCATTCGATCTGAATGCTACATGAAGAACATAAGCCAGATGACGGAACGCGGAGACCTAGGATGTAGAAGATCATAACATGAGCGATTCGGCAGATTTGGATTCCTTTTCTATATATCCACTCATGTGGTACTTCATCATATGATTCATATAAGATCCATCTGTCTAGAGATCGTCATATACATCTAGAAAGCCGTATGCTTTGGAAGAAGCTTGTACAGTTTGGGAAGGGGTTTTTTGAGAAAAAAGAAGAATCTACTTCAACCGATATGCCCTTAGGCACGGCCATACATAACATAGAAATCACACGTGGAAGGGGTGGGCAATTAGCTAGAGCAGCAGGTGCTGTAGCGAAACTGATTGCAAAAGAGGGTAAATTGGCCACTTTAAGATTACCATCTGGGGAGGTCCGTTTGGTATCCCAAAACTGCTTAGCAACAGTCGGACAAGTGGGTAATGTTGGGGTGAACCAAAAAAGTTTGGGTAGAGCCGGATCTAAGTGTTGGCTAGGTAAACGCCCCGTAGTAAGAGGGGTAGTTATGAACCCTGTGGACCACCCCCATGGGGGCGGTGAAGGGAAAGCCCCCATTGGTAGAAAAAAACCCACAACCCCTTGGGGTTATCCTGCGCTTGGAAGAAGAACTAGGAAAAGGAAAAAATATAGTGATAGTTTTATTCTTCGTCGCCGTAAGTAAATACGTAACTAGGAATATGGAAAATTGCATTGCAATAATGCGATGGGCGAACGACGGGAATTGAACCCGCGCATGGTGGATTCACAATCCACTGCCTTGATCCACTTGGCTACATCCGCCCCTTATCCAGCTAAAGGATTTTATCTTTTTTCCACTCATCATTATTTTATTTATTCTGACCTCCATACCTCGATCGAGATAGTGGACATAGGATGCCACTCTTTAAAATGAAAAAAAGGAGTAATCAGCTGTGACACGAAAAAAAACGAATCCTTTTGTAGCTCGTCATTTATTGACAAAAATAGAAAAGGTCAATATGAAGGAGGAGAAAGAAACTATAGTAACGTGGTCCCGGGCATCTAGCATTCTACCCGCAATGGTTGGCCATACAATCGCGATTCATAATGGAAAGGAACATATACCTATTTACATAACAAATCCTATGGTAGGTCGCAAATTGGGGGAATTCGTGCCTACTCGGCATTTCACGAGTTATGAAAGTGCAAGAAAGGATACTAAATCTCGTCGTTAACTGAATTCAGAATAGAAAGATTCAGAATAAACAAAATTTATAGGATTCAAATAAAGTAAAGGTAGGCGGGGAATAACCTTATTTATGACAAGTTTCAAATTGGTAAAGTATACCCCTAGGATAAAGAAGAAGAAGAATGGGCTACGAAAACTCGCAAGAAAAGTTCCAACTGATCGTCTACTTAAGTTCGAACGGGTTTTCAAAGCACAAAAACGCATACATATGTCTGTTTTTAAAGCACAAAGAGTTCTTGATGAAATTCGCTGGCGTTACTACGAGGAAACCGTTATGATACTGAACCTCATGCCTTATCGAGCATCTTATCCCATCTTAAAGTTAGTTTATTCGGCAGCAGCAAATGCTACTCATTATAGAGATTTCGACAAAGCTAATTTATTCATAACAAAAGCCGAAGTGAGTAGGAGTACTATTATGAAAAAATTCAGACCTCGGGCTCGAGGACGTGGTTATCCTATAAAAAAAACCATGTGTCATATAACAATTGTACTAAATATAGTAAAGAAATCTAAATAACTTTTAGATCAACCTAAGATTTCGATTCCCAGTAAAAAAAAAAAAAAAAAATAGAATAGAAAAATATGGGACAAAAAATAAATCCACTCGGTTTCAGACTTGGTACAACCCAAAATCACCATTCCTTTTGGTTCGCACAACCAAAAAATTATTCTGAAGGTCTACAAGAAGATAAAAAAATACGGAATTGTATCAAGAACTATATACAAAAGAATAGGAAAAAAAGCTCGAATAGAAAAATAGAATCAGACTCAAGTTCCGAAGTAATTACACATATAGAAATTCAAAAAGAAATTGATACAATTCACGTTATAATCCATATAGGATTCCCCAATTTATTAAAGAAAAAAGGAGCAATCGAAGAATTAGAGAAAGATATCCAAAAGGAAGTAAATTCTGTAAACCAGAGACTTAATATTGCTATCGAAAAAGTTAAAGAACCTTATAGACAACCTAACATTCTTGCAGAATATATAGCTTTCCAATTAAAAAATAGAGTTTCATTCCGAAAAGCAATGAAAAAAGCCATTGAATTAACTAAAAAAGCAGATATAAAGGGAGTCAAAATCAAAATTGCCGGCCGTCTAGGAGGGAAAGAAATTGCACGTGCCGAATGCATCAAAAAGGGTAGACTTCCCCTCCAAACAATTCGCGCTAAAATTGATTATTGCTGCTATCCAATTCGAACTATCTATGGAGTATTAGGTGTAAAAATTTGGATATTCGTAGAAGAAGAATAACTAACCTTGCCTTCTCATTCTGACCAGCAATAGAATAAAAAAGACAAGAGCCTTATTTTTCCAAAAATCCCAGAAAAAAGAAGAAATTATACCTCTTTCTATAAGATTTAATGAAAATTGATAAATCTTTTAATATAATTGCTATGCTTAGTGTGTGACTCGTTAGTTTTTTCTTTAGGGTCAAAACAAAAATGGAAATTCAAAAAAAAAAAACAAAAAAATTGAGCGAACCCTACATAGAAAAAAACTTAGTAATTATAGAAAATTAACTAATAACCAACCTATTGCTTCGTATTGTCGAGATCCTAATAAAGAAACAGTCACTATGTGAATAAATACATCTATCATAAATGAGTAGATCTATCATATAGTTGTAGCAACTGCATTTTTTTCGCTAAAAAAGAAACCGGATTCTAGGTTGTGAAACAAAACTAAAGGGATGTGGATAAAAGGAGGGATGATAGATAGAAGGAAGAAGAATAAGAAAGATATAAGATTCCTATGTGTATGGTCTATGAATTACATCATAAAAAGCAATGTGATAAAGCATCAATATAATATAATAAGAAAAAATTAAAAATAGTAATTTTATTTTGTGAAACAAATTTAAAGCAATAATAAAGAGCAACCCAGGTTAATAAAACTGAGAAAATTAACTCGGAAAGTTTGGAAGCTCCGTTGCAGGATTCAAACCTAACCATTAAAGGAGAAGCTGTGGGAACGACAAAACCTATGACTACATAGGATCGATTTTATTGAAAAGAATCCTAATACTTCATTGGGTGGGATGGCGAAACAAACCAAAAAAATTGCTTTATTTGATAAAGTTATAAATTAACAAATAAGACAAGAAAGAGTAAATATTCGCCCGCGAAATCTTTATTGGATTAGAATACTTTACTATGATTCAATAAGGGTAAAAATAAGGACATTCCTTAAAAAAACCTATTCTATTATATATTTATGTGTATCTATCCGTAATATTTTTAAATATTATGGAATTAGAGAAATTTGCACGCTTTCTCATTTCATTCGTGAGGAGCTGGATGAGAAGAAACTCTCATGTCCAGTTTTGCAGTAGAGATGGAACTAAAAAAGAACCATCGACTATAACCCCAAAAGAACTAGATTTCGTAAACAACATAGAGGAAGAATGAAGGGAAAATCCTGCCGAGGCAATCGTATTTGTTTTGGTAGATATGCTCTTCAAGTACTTGAACCCGCTTGGATTACAGCGAGACAGATAGAAGCAGGACGAAGAGCAATGACACGATATGCACGTCGTGGTGGAAAACTCTGGGTACGTATATTTCCCGACAAACCAGTTACACTAAGACCCACAGAAACACGTATGGGCTCAGGAAAAGGATCCCCCGAATATTGGGTAGCCGTTGTTAAACCAGGTCGAATACTTTATGAAATGAGTGGAGTATCTGAAACTATAGCTAGAGCAGCTATCTCCATAGCTGCCAGTAAAATGCCCATACGAAGCCAATTTCTTAGATTAGAGATATAGACTAGACCCCCCAAAAAAAAAGGAGTATTGAAGATAAAAAACCCCAGGTTTTCCTTCTGGAAAGACAATATATCTTTCATTCCTTTGCAGTGAAATAACAAATAGAAATCCAAATAATATGATTCAACCTCAGACCCTTTTAAATGTAGCGGATAACAGTGGAGCTCGAAAATTGATGTGTATTCGAGTCATAGGAGCTGCTGGTAATCAGCGATATGCTCGTATTGGTGATGTTATTGTTGGTGTAATTAAAGACGCAGTGCCCCAAATGCCTCTAGAAAGATCCGAAGTAATTCGAGCTGTAATTGTACGTACATGTAAAGAATTCAAATGTGAAGATGGTATAATAATACGCTATGATGACAATGCAGCAGTTATCATTGATCAAAAAGGAAATCCAAAAGGAACTCGAGTTTTTGGCGCGATTGCCGAGGAATTGAGAGAATTGAATTTTACTAAAATAGTTTCATTAGCTCCTGAAGTATTATAAATACTAGTAGATGAGATATAGATCAAAGAAAAAATTAGTAGATTGTGTTTTACGTATATGCTTTAAAATCTAAAATAAAAAGAAAAAGGAAAACATGTTGATTATCTAAAAATTAGGAGGAACCTAGAATTAGAATCTTATGGGTAAGGACACTATTGCTGATTTACTAACCTCTATAAGAAACGCAGACATGAGTAAAAAAGGAACTGTTCGAGTAGTATCTACAAATATTACCGAAAACATTGTTAAAATACTTCTACGAGAGGGTTTTATTGAAAGTGTTCGGAAACATCAAGAAAGTAACAGATATTTCTTGGTTTCAACTTTGCGACATCAAAAGAGAAGGACTAGAAAGGGAATATATAGAACTAGAACCTTTTTAAAGCGTATCAGCCGACCCGGCTTACGAATTTATGCTAACTATCAAAGAATTCCTAAGGTTTTGGGCGGAATGGGAATTGCTATTCTTTCTACTTCTCAAGGTATAATGACAGATCGAGAAGCTCGACTAAACAGAATTGGGGGGGAAGTCTTATGTTATATATGGTAATAGCCCCACCTATAGTACCCGAATTCTATCTTGAACTTCCTATTTTGAAAATGCAAATAGAAAAATAGGAGAAAAAAATATGACAGAAAAAAAAAATAGGAGAGAAAAAAAAAACCCGAGAGAAGCAAAAGTTACTTTCGAAGGTTTAGTTACGGAAGCCCTACCCAACGGAATGTTCCGAGTTCGCTTAGAGAATGACACCATCATCCTGGGCTATATTTCAGGAAAAATCCGGTCCAGTTCTATACGAATACTGATGGGGGATAGGGTCAAAATTGAAGTAAGTCGTTATGATTCAAGCAAGGGGCGTATAATTTATAGACTTCCCCATAAGGATTCGAAGCGTACCGAAGACTCGAAGGATACTGAAGATTTGAAGGATACCAAAGATTCAAAGGATTAGGTTTTTCTAGGATAATAAATTCCAAATTTCAAAATTTAAGTGAAGAGGCTTATTTTTTCCCAAAGAGTAGATTCATAGTTTAAGAAAGGAATACCTAAATATGAAAATAAGAGCTTCCGTTCGTAAAATTTGTACAAAATGTCGACTGATTCGTAGGCGTGGGCGAATTAGAGTCATTTGTTCCAATCCGAAGCATAAACAAAGACAGGGGTAATCTTTCAAAAAAGGAGCTTTCCTTTCTAAAAAGTAAAAAAAGTACCCACAGAAATGTCCAAATTCCGAATCAAAAAATGAAAGTAAAGGATATATTTAACCCTGAAACGGATATCTTTGTATCTTTTTTTCTTTTTGTTATTTCTAACTCATATTTATGAGATAATAAAATATGACAAAAGCTATACCAAAAATAGGTTCACGTAAGAAAGTGCGTATTGGTTTGCGTAGGAATGCCCGTTTTAGTTTACGTAAGAGTGCACGTAGAATAACAAAAGGGGTTATTCATGTTCAAGCGAGTTTCAACAATACCATTATAACTGTTACAGACCCACAAGGTCGGGTGGTTTTCTGGTCCTCCGCAGGTACTTGTGGATTCAAAAGCTCAAGAAAAGCATCGCCCTATGCCGGTCAAAGAACAGCAGTAGATGCTATTCGTACAGTGGGTTTGCAACGAGCAGAAGTTATGGTAAAAGGGGCTGGTAGCGGAAGAGATGCCGCATTACGCGCCATTGCTAAAAGTGGTGTACGGTTAAGTTGTATACGCGATGTAACACCTATGCCGCATAATGGATGTCGACCTCCTAAAAAAAGACGTCTGTAAAAGAATTAAACCGCTTTCAAGAGAAATAAACGATTCAATGATCAAATAAATACTAATCTATTATGGTTCGAAAGGAGGTAACAGGATCCACCCAAACACTACAGTGGAAGTGTGTTGAATCAAGAGTAGATAGTAAGCGTCTTTATTATGGTCGTTTCATTCTGTCCCCACTTAGAAAAGGTCAAGCGGATACTGTCGGTATTGCCTTGCGAAGAGCTTTACTTGGAGAAATAGAAGGAACATGTATCACACGCGCAAAATTTTGGAACGTGCCACACGAATATTCTACAATAGTAGGTATTGAAGAATCCATACAAGAAATTTTACTAAATTTGAAA